TCGAATTTCTATGTGCACTAAACTACTACAGTATCATATATCTATTTTCTATTGGATTCTTTCATTTTTTTTCTTTTATTTTCTTGTCTTCTTTGTTCTATTTTCCTTTCTTTCTGATTAATATAAAACTCCAAATTCTATTTTTTTTTTTATCTGACAGATAAAAAAAAAAAATAGAATGAGTTTCCTTAATATTGTATTGAATTTAATAATAAGAGACTAGAAGTGAAAGTCTCTTTCTCGCATTCATCAATTGCCGGAAAAAAAATATCGTATGCCTCAAACCATTTGATACGGAAAGCCATGATTTGATAGATTTCTTTTAGATATATATATCTTATCTTATAGAAATTTAAATGTAAATTGATCTTTTCTTGTGTTCTCTGAAATCAACGAAAGATATTGAAATTGAAAAATGACTTTTGGGACTTGGAATAACCCTTTCTCCGTGGAGGAACGGAATAGCAATTTATTCCTATGGAACCCCTAGGAACAAGAAGATTTAATCGGAAATATCGACAGATTCTTCCGGAGTTCAAACCACAGAAAGATGGAAAATGAAATAAAATAAGATAATTTCATCTCTATTTTTATATCGAATTTGAATATCAGAATAGTAGATAGAGTCATGATTCAATGGGTTAGGTCCACTTACTTTTTATTTTGTTGATTGATAATCTTTCCAATGAATTTGGATTAGAATAACAGAAAAATAGGAATATCTGGCAATTAAATGAGATGACTTATCATTATTCATTATAAAAAAATAAAAAAAAAAATGTTTACTTTTCTAACTAGAATTACTAGATTCTAAATTCGAATTCATTAGAATTATTCTATTATCATTTTTTTATCATTTTTTAGAATTAAAAATTTCATAATTCCATTTTCCTTTTCGAATGAAATTCGAAAATTCCTTACTTTTTTATTACAAATATCAACAATATCCCTATTTTCTCCTCAAATAGGAATACTACCGCTGGGTTTTTATGCAAAAAAGTAAAAAGCCCCTTATCGGATTTGAACCGATGACTTACGCCTTACCATGGCGTTACTCTACCACTGAGTTAAAAGGGCCTCTTTGATTCAATTCCTGAATAGGTAACTATTAACTATGAGTCTAGTACATATATTTAGTATTACATATGCTCCTATTTATATGTTTATATGTATACTTCTATTTCTATTCTACTATATTCTAATTATATTGAATTCTATTAAAATAGATAGATATATTTTATAGTGTCTCATTACGGAACAATAAATTGAATTTACCTAGTAAGTATAAGTATAGTATAGAGAAAGGGTAAAATGGTTTTGGTTTATTGATATTGGATTTGATAAATATCAATGCAATTAATTATTTGAAAATCGATCCTAATGTAATGGGATTGCTCCATGTATCCGCTAATTCAATATAGAATATATCCAATCAATATAGAATATATCCAATCAATATAGAATATATCCAATCAATATAGAATATATCCAAGCAATTTCCTCGAATCATTGAATAATGGATTCTATTTGTCCCTCAACCAAATTATTATTGAAAAACCATTTTCAATAACTTGTTGATCCCTATCCCTCTTCCCAGATTTCCAGATTGATTATGGTTTTTGAATTTCCTTTTTATTTCGAGGCTTAGTGTGAGATATAAATATCCCCATCGAATCTTAACAATGAATGAATCAATGAATGTGAAAAAAAAAAATGAAGTTGAAACCCCGCGCCTTTTCTGGTAAACCAATCATTCTCCGAAAGGGTCCTGTCCTTCGTATTTTTGATTTTTCTATTTTTTTCGAATTATAGAGTGGCCATTGGAATGAACAATTTAGAAATCCAAATGAAGAATCAAAAAATTCTTATGGACTTATGACAGACGGAAAAATCCTTCTGATCGAGTCATATCATTCCATTATATTGACAATTTCAAAAAACTGTTCATACTATGAACATAATAGAATGGCGGTCGGGCAAGTATGCCCCCATCGTCTAGTGGTTTAGGACATCTCTCTTTCAAGGAGGCAGCGGGGATTCGACTTCCCCTGGGGGTAGGGTAGTACTACTAAAGGAAGTTGATCCTGGGATTTTCAATAAAGACTGAGATTGACTCTTCCTGGGTCGATGCCCGAGCGGTTAATGGGGACGGACTGTAAATTCGTTGGCAATATGTCTACGCTGGTTCAAATCCAGCTCGGCCCAACCCAAAAATTCGCCGATCCACCATGAAATGATATAACCATTTGTTGTTCTTCGGAAATACCCGATGCGCCGATATGGAAGAATAAAAATCAGATCTTGCTAATGATTTAGATTCCTATCAGGATCTGTAAGTATAAAGTATAAGGAAAGAAAGGGGGGGTAAAGTAAATAAAAGAACTCTTTTTTCCTTGATTCATTGAAAGATTTATTTTCAGAGGTTTGAATGAAATGGTAAGAATATGTACGCTCTACGCTTTTTTTCCCTGGGATTGTAGTTCAATTGGTCAGAGCACCGCCCTGTCAAGGCGGAAGCTGCGGGTTCGAGCCCCGTCAGTCCCGATGGATACAAATGCAATAAAAAATACATCAATTTATCTCTCCATTTTCTGTGAAAGGGAATAGAACAGAATTTTATTCCTAACTAGGACCCCCTTTTTTTTCTTTTTCGTTTCACATTTATCATCAAAATAAAACCAATATGGTAATTTCCATTTCGTCAACTAATATTGATTGGTGGGAAAGAAACATATGTGGATTAGTATAAATATTAGTAGCGTCCTATTCAGGATTCCAAGAAAAAGACGTACTGCTGGTCCTGGCTTTTTTTGATTACTCCTGATCTGTGTAATGGAATAGAGTATTCTATATGTTTACCACGAACATACCCACAAATGGAATTTTCACAATACAAAAGAAATTGAACATAGTTGATTCGAATACTTTAAGATTAAAAGTATATCCCTTATCTTGCCCCGATTTTGTGTAACTAATTTGAATTACTAATTATTTGAATTTGAAACAATCTATCTCATACTGAACTTTTGATCCATGTGTCCTATTCTATTCCTAATGCAAGTAGAAGAATATTAAAAAAATAGAGATCAAACAAAGATTCCCTCTCGATAAGAGAGGGAATGAATAATCTTTTTTTTTTTCGTTTTTTAGTTTAAGGGAAGAGTCCCGCTGAAGAAAAAACAAACAAACTCTTAAAAAAAAAGTAAAGGAATTTTGGATTGGATCAATAATCGAATTTTGAATTCGGTATGGATAAAATATCTTCCTATGGTATACTATTCAATTCTCGACGATGAATCGAGTTGATAGCTCAGATATTGTTATTCATGATATTGATTCGATTCGATATCATCGAGATGTCATTTTTATTATCCCATTGAATTTACCGACGAACGATTTATCATCTCTATGGGATTAAATCCCGAGTTATTGCGAATTAAAGAGAAATGAAACGATGAGATTATGGAAGTCAATATTCTAGCGTTTATTGCTACTGCACTGTTCATTCTAGTTCCGACTGCCTTTTTACTTATTATTTACGTAAAAACAGTAAGTCAAAGTGATTAATTTAACTTAAACTTGACTTCTTAGTTCTTATCAATGCAATCAAGAAAAAAATGCAAAAGGATTTCAATTTCGTGTCTTAGTCTTGAATGAAATGATCGGACTAGAATCAGCAGATTTCTATGAAATCGGATAGTTTAGTTTGGTAGAAAGAAAGAAAAGCTATTTCTTTTTCTACCAAACTATCTATTATTGTTATTGTAGTATATATTATTGTAGTATATAAAAATAACGATAGAGGTTTCATATGGATCAATCTACAATATGTATCTTCCTATTCATATATATCCATATGGATATCAATCAGAAATATGTAATGTACATAGCACACCCCAATTTTTTTCATCTATTATCTATTTGATTTGTATTGGTTCCAATCAATCCTCAATCTGAAATAATAAAAAAAGAAGGACACCTCTTTTTCTTCCGAGATTAAGATTTATATAGATTTATGATTATTTTCAAGACCAATCTCGATATCATATTAAAAAAAAATCAAGTAATCTTTTTAGTATTACGAAGAAGTAGTTGATTAAATAGTTGACAGATGATCCCCCAGTTCTATGGGAAACAAGATAGACATAGTGGTTGTCTAAGTCTAACGAGATACTACAGTATTTATATATATATGTATCGAATATGTATCTATATATATATGCATATATTCGAAATACACCAATAGAATAGAATTCCGAAATGCAGGTATTTTTTTTTTTAATTCAATTTCTAAGTTAATAAGTTAATTAATGAATTAAAAAAATTTCAGAACCGTCTATAAAATAATTGATACAGTTTGAGTTTGCTCCCTCAACGAAAACGAAATTCGTAATATCTTTAAAGTCCACTTCTTCCCCATACTACGAGGGAAAGGGAAAATGTAAAGACTACCATTAAAGCAGCCCAAGCGAGACTTACTATATCCATGTGAATTATGCCCCCTATATCTTATCTATATCTCTATCAATATGAAGGAAGAAATTATTTCATTATTGTTCACTAATACTAATAATAGTGGAATCGATGGCGCAGAGTCAAAAAAAAAAGTAATTCTGTCCTAACACCATTGACGAAAGAATCCAATAAATCCAACTATAACATCTACCAAGTTCTTATATGATCTCTAGTAGAATCGGAAAACATTGAGCACAAACAAAAATATCCGGAGACACCCTTGCAGGTATTAGGGAAATGAATATTCCTAACAGGTAGGAATAAAAATACCTATATTTTTAGTTGCCCTACATTTCATTAAGTAAAACAAGAATGATCGCTATCTATCGCATACTTCTATTTCCGATTTGATAGAATCCTTACCGTCGACCGATTTTCTCTGTAAAACAATCGGAAAACTGCTTATTAAACTCTTTCACTAGCTTATTAAACTCTTTCACTAGGGGGTTACCGAAAAGAAAGAATTTTTTTTATTTCTTTTCGAT